CCCAGTATACGAACCCGCGCGAAGAGTAGTGATTTAACTCTAAGAGCTAGCGATCTTGATGAAACTCAAAAATACAAGCAGTTGTGGGTTCAATGCGAAAATTGTTATGGATTAAATTATAAGAAACTTTTGAAATCACAAATTAATATTTGTGAACAATGTGGATATCATTTGAAAATGAGTAGTTCAGAAAGAATCGAAGTTTTGATCGACCCCGGTACTTGGGATCCTATGGATGAAGACATGGTCTCGGGGGATCCCATTGGATTTCATTCGGAGGAGGAGACTTATAAAGATCGTATTGATTTTTATCAAAGAAACATAGGATTAACCGAGGCTGTTCAAACAGGCGTAGGTCAACTAAATGGCATTCCCGTAGCAATTGGGGTTATGGATTTTAAATTTATGGGGGGTAGTATGGGATCCGTAGTCGGGGAGAAAATAACCCGTTTGATTGAGTACGCTACCAATCAATTTATACCTCTTATTATAGTGTGCGCTTCGGGGGGGGCGCGCATGCAAGAAGGAAGTTTGAGCTTGATGCAAATGGCTAAAATTTCGTCTGCCTTATTTGATTACCAATCAAATAAAAAGTTATTGTATGTATCAATCCTTACATCTCCTACTACCGGCGGGGTAACAGCTAGTTTTGGTATGTTGGGAGATATTATTATTGCAGAACCAAATTCCTACATTGCATTTGCGGGTAAAAGAGTAATTGAGCAAACATTGAATAAAACGATACCCGAAGGTTCACAAGCTTCTGAATATTTATTCCAGAAGGGCTTATTTGACCTAATCGTACCACGTAATCTTTTAAAAAGTGTTCTGAGTGAGTTATTTAAGCTCCACGCCTTCTTTCCCTTGAATTCCAATTCAATGCACTAGGTTCAATTATTTTAGTTGTAGCAAACGAGTAGTTTGCTTATCGGAATCAAAGTAACTAAGAATGAAGTTTTCTTTGGTGACCTAAGATCTAATTGTAAAAAGAATAAAAAGTGGCGGATAACTCTTTTTTTTACCTGGATTCCCGATTACTAATTAAGAAGTCTCTATCAACAAGATAAAAACACGAGTTCTTCCTTTCGTGAAATTAGGCAAATAAAACGCATTTTGTCTTAGGTATAGAATCAAATTCAAATATAGAAAAAAATAGATATACGGTTTTGTATCTTTCTTCATCCCCCGAAAATCCCATTTTCACTAAAAATCCCGGCTGTGCCGCATTCTAATGAATCTTTCAATAATTTGTAAGAAACTCCTATTTTGTAAGAAACTCCTATTAATAGTAAATTCGAAGACAATAACAAAACACAAAGAAATGAAGAAAAATAATCAAATGGATTATCATATGTATCTTTCATGTAGATAGATGAATAAGTCCATTTTTTGAGTTCTACATTCCTTGGACTTATTCTATATACTCAATTAGATACTTATATCTGTAATAAGAATTTTCAAATTGAATGAATTCATACTAACTACGAATTCATACTAATTACAATTATTAATTATAATTAGTATAAATAATAAATATGATATTAAAAAAAATAAGAACAGGTACAAATAGTAAATCGAGGTACCCATTTTATGACAACTTTCCAATTTCCCTCTATTTTTGTGCCTTTAGTAGGCCTAGTATTTCCGGCAATTGCAATGGCTTCTTTATTTCTTCATGTTCAAAAAAACAAGATTGTTTAGATCTGAGGGGACCCAATCTCATACGTTTTTTTGAAACTTAGACTTGTAGCATAACCCATATATTTATTTCGGGAAATAAGGTAGAACATGTGATTTCTGACGAACATAAAGGAAAAAGAAGGAAAAAGCTCTTATGCCTGCAGAAAATGATCTATGGGTAACTGAATTCCAGCTGGTTTGAAATAGATCGGGACTGCTGGATACCCAAAATGTAAAGTCGGCGGATCTATATGTATATCTGTATATTGGGATCATAGGAAGGGTGTGTTATTATTTTAGATCTAACCAATTTGAGGAATTACTCCTAAAGGTTCCCATCAAACTAGTGCTAGTTCACATTAAACTAGTGCTAGTTGATGAAAGTTCATTCGGAAACAAAAAAGTAAAGTAAAAACCATTTGGGGTATTCTCTCAATTCCAATAAAATGCAATCGGATCAAGTATGAGTTGGCGATCAGAACATATATGGATAGAACTTATAACGGGGTCTCGAAAACTAAGTAATTTTTGCTGGGCGCTTATCGTTTTTTTAGGTTCATTAGGATTCTTATTGGTTGGAACTTCCAGTTATCTTGGTAGAAATTTGATATCTTTTGTTCCGTCTCAGCAAATCCTTTTTTTTCCACAAGGGATCGTGATGTCTTTCTACGGGATCGCAGGTCTCTTTATTAGTTCCTACTTGTGGTGCACAATTTCCTGGAATGTAGGTAGTGGTTATGATCAATTCGATAGAAAGGAAGGAATGGTGTGTATTTTTCGGTGGGGATTTCCTGGAAAAAATCGTCGCATATTCCTCCGATTCCGTATAAAAGATATTCAATCCGTTAGAATAGAAGTTAAAGAGGGTATTTATGCTCGCCGTATCCTTTATATGGACATCAGAGGCCGGGGGGCTATTCCGTTGACCCGTACTGATGAGAATTTGACTCCACGAGAAATTGAACAAAAAGCCGCGGAATTGGCCTATTTCTTGCGCGTACCAATTGAAGTCTTTTGAGAAATGGATTGGGCTGAAGAACGAATGCTTTCTCCGCAGGAGGGAAAAATAAAAGAATCTTGTTTTTTTCTATAACTAAGTGATACTTTAGATGCAGATAAATCATATCTTGTAAATTATTTTCTTTTTGTCAATCGATTTTTTGATCATCACAATATTTTTCTCTCAATTATTCTATTCTTGACTATGGAAACTCCTTGGAATTTTTTTGAAATATTGGATATTTTGATAGAAAAAGAGTTCTTTACGTCTCCAAATCTCAATAATATTCATTCCTTAAAGGACTTCTTTTGTTCATTGATCGAAAGGAGACACGTGTTTTGTTTGGAATTTGATGAATTGAGATATCTGGAAACACAATTTTGTATTATTTCTTCAGTCGAATTCCAAGTGGAGTCTTAGTCTATTTCTGTATTCTTTCTAGATTCAAACAAAATCACAAAGAAAATAGATTCATAGGTTTGATACCTTGTCTAGAACTCATGTTTGGTTTGAAAGAAATATTGGATCACATAGAGTCGACAAATGAAGTGGGTTAATTAAAAATTCACAGGTTAAAAATGGCAAAAAAGAAAGCATTCACTCCTCTTTTGTATCTTGCATCTATAGTATTTCTGCCCTGGTGGATTTCTCTATCATTTACTAAAAGTATGGAATCTTGGGTTACTAGTTGGTCGAATACGGGTCAATCCGAAAATTTTTTGAATGATATGCAAGAAAAAAGTCTTCTAGAAAAGTTCATAGAATTAGAGGAAATCCTCTTCTTGGAAGAAATGATCAAGGAATACTCGGAGACACATCTACAAAAGCTTCCTATAGAAATCCACAAAGAAACGATCCAATTAATCAAGATACACAATGAGGATCGTATCCATACGATTTTGCACTTCTCGATAAATCTAATCTGTTTTGTTATTCTAACCGGTTATTCTATTTTAGGTAATCAAGAACTTGTTATTCTTAACTCTTGGACTCAAGAATTCCTATATAACTTAAGTGATACAGTCAAAGCTTTTTTTATTCTTTTATTAACCGATTTATGTATCGGATTTCATTCACCCCATGGTTGGGAACTAATGATTGGTTCTGTCTACAAAGATTTTGGATTTGGTCATAATGATCAAATTATATCTGGTCTTGTTTCCACTTTTCCAGTTATTCTCGATACTATTTTTAAATATTGGATTTTTCATTATTTAAATCGTGTATCTCCGTCACTTGTAGTTATTTATCATTCAATGAATGATTGATAAAAGATCCGCCGATATTAATCCAATTAGAATGTTTCTTACTTTGTAGTTCTACAGAAGTATTAAAAACAGGCGATTTTCATACTATTTTCATAGTATACTTATACTATAGTATTCTAGTAAAATGATTCCAATAAATAGCAGAATCGTGGACAGGGAACTATACTAGAGACCTGCCAAATTTATTGTAGAAATTTTCGGATCAATGATTAGACCATGCAAACTAGAAAGACTTTTTCTTGGATAAAGGAACATATTACTCGATCTATTTCCGTATCACTCATGATATATATCATAACTCGGACATCCATTTCAAGTGCATATCCCATTTTTGCGCAGCAGGGTTATGAAAATCCACGAGAAGCGACTGGGCGTATTGTATGTGCCAACTGCCATTTAGCTAATAAGCCCGTGGATATTGAGGTTCCACAGGCGGTACTCCCTGATACTGTATTTGAAGCAGTTGTTCGAATTCCTTATGATAAGCAAGTGAAACAAGTTCTTGCTAATGGTAAGAAAGGGGGTTTGAATGTGGGGGCTGTTCTTATTTTACCGGAGGGGTTTGAATTAGCTCCTCCCAATCGTATTTCTCCCGAGATGAAAGAAAAGATAGGCAATTTGTCTTTTCAGAGCTATCGCCCTAATAAACAAAATATTCTTGTGATAGGGCCTGTCCCCGGTCAGAAATATAGTGAAATCACCTTTCCTATTCTTTCCCCCGACCCCGCTACTAAGAAAGATGTTCACTTCTTAAAATATCCTATATACGTAGGGGGGAATAGGGGAAGGGGACAGATTTATCCCGACGGAAGCAAGAGTAACAATACAGTTTATAATGCTACAGGGGCGGGCATAGTAAGTAAAATCATACGAAAAGAAAAAGGGGGGTATGAAATAACCATAACAGATCCATCGGATGGACGTGAAGTGGTTGATATTATCCCTCCGGGACCAGAAGTTCTTGTTTCAGAGGGTGAATCCATCAAATTGGATCAACCATTAACGAGTAATCCTAATGTGGGTGGATTTGGTCAGGGAGATGCAGAAATAGT